CAATAAGAGAAAGAGATCTCGGATCGAATCGATATATCAATATCGATCCGAGTCCGGGCTGTTGGAATTGGAATAAGTTCCGCAGCAGATCACGAAATCTTGGCGATCCTCTCTATCTAATGAATGGGGAGTCCGCTTTGAAATCGTCCGCCCCGCACCCACCCCCGAGTATATACTTCAACAGGAATCACACAGGGATAGATTGATACAATAGAAACCTCCGGTAAAATGCCCGCCCGTAGCCCAACCCAGCAGATAAAGTACTTTACATAGTCCGTTTTAGGGATTGGGGATTTACCCATTCAGTGACTCTGGCACTGGACGTTCCCAAAATGGGTACTATTGGGTCGGGTGAATTTGATAATAGACCTTTGTTGGCATTCCAACCTTTCTTCTCCTTTCCGGGGCCTATCCGAAAGAGAATTCAGTACCTCTTGGTCGTGAATATCTGAATAGGACGAACCGGCCCCGTGGATATCTTTGCTTCCGAACAAAACAATTCGAATTAGGCTCGCGGAATGTGTATTATCCATATAGTAGTAATATAGGAGATCTTCCAATTGAGAAGATCCATCGACCTTTCATCAGACATGCGTACTTTTTATTTTCCAATAGATTTATATCTTTCATTAATGGACCCTTTTTTGATGTAATGAGTAGAGTAATAGGCTCTAGTTGTTCGCCGCTCAAGAATTCTTATTTAGGCAGTTCATACCATCCATAACCATCCATACATAGTGTTTTGATCTAAGATTTCAATTCTTCCATCGTTCAGCAGTAGCATATTGTTCCATGGAGCTAAGGTCCAAAATAGGAAAGAAACAACTTTTTCCACGACTCTACCACTCGGTCAATTCTGTTCCGCTTAATCCCTCTTTCATGGCCACATATCTTTCCGGCTAAGGAATGGGAAAGCTTTCTCCTATTACAGGAATCAAATGTTTCATTTCATCCGGGAAAAGCCATCTCTTTCTCAACAATGTCTTTGTCATTTGATCCAATAGCCTTCCATTAGATAGGAAGAGATTTGATAAATACTGATAACTCTCGAATAGAGTATTAGAACGGAAAGATCCCTTAGATTTAGATAATGAACGATTGGTTCTAAGCCATCTCTGGCGATGAATCAACAATTCGAAGTGCTTTTCTTTTTCTTGCGTATTATTGATGAACCAGTCTTCTCTGAGATCTCTCATAGATCCAGATCTAGAAGGACCTGGTTGGGAAGTAAGAAGCACTTTTGGCATCTCTTGATCTGCAAAGAATTCTCGGCGTGAAAACAGAGAGACAGAGGGCTGATCTTTGAATAGGAAAGAGAATGGATCCGCAGGGTCCCAAATGAATTGGCTTATTTGAAAAAAGCCTTGTTCTGTGGAAGATCTATCTCGTGTCTGGTACTGCATGGTTCCACTCTGCACGAACTCCGAATCCTTCTCTTCATTCTCTTGAAGCTCATCCTCTTCACCTTCGTGATCAATGATCCGCTTGCTCCGAAATGACCAATAGGGAAATCCCAATTCATTGGGCCTTTCGATACAATCAAATAGATTGACCCAAGGGCGCCATATTCTCGGAGCCCAAACTATGTGATTGAATAAATCCTCCTCTATCTCTTGTGGGTCGAGGTCTCCTTCTTCCAACCCCGATTCGTATTTTTCATATAGAAATCTCTGATCAACGATAGAACAAGATCCATTTTGCATCATATCTAAGGGACTCCTTGGTTCGTGCCGAAGAAGCAATGCCACTCGATCATTATCAAACTGACTGCAATCTTTTTCTGTCCGTGAGGATCCCAAGAGAGCGCCTTCTACTTCTAATAGGCCACGAACTAGATCAGAATCATTCTCAAGGAATCCATAAGAAGTGACCCAATTTTTTTCATCGGGTCCGGGTGGAGACCAAAGATCTTGAGCGACCGATCCGGCAGAACAACTCAAAAGATAAAGAAGTATCGTTAATCTCTTCATGCTCGTTCCAAGCTCGAAGTACAATTTGTACACATAAGAATCCCCTTCCATAGATGATTTCTTCATATAGATAGATATAGGATCTATGGGGCAATTACTTAGAAGTACTGTTTGTGCAACAGCCCTTCCTATCTGATAGAAAAGGATCTCATGATCCTGAACCGAGCTTACCTGGGATCGCAAATCCCAAGTTTTTCTATGAAGAGCGGATCGAATTGTATTAGTGTCTATAATGGATTTCTTCTGTGTAATACTAATTGATAGGGCCTCATTGGTAAGTGATACAAGATCTCGTACATCGGAACCCATGGTTATGGACCCGAATCCACTAGCATTCGTATGGAAGATTTTCTTTTCCAAAGGAAATCCCCGAGTATATGAAAGAGTGAAAAAGTGCTTTCGTTGTTGTGGAATAAGAAGCCTTCGTATCTTAATGCACGTATTGAATTTATTCGCAGCTATTAGACCGGGATCCACTTTTTTGGGAATATGAGTCGACGCAATAACAAGAATATTGCTATTGGAGGATCTTTCACAATCCCTGGAGAGATGGTTCACTAATAGACCGAGGGATAAGTAATTCGACGCATCCAGAGACAGATCATGAATGTTTGGAATCCATAGTATGCAAGGAGACATTGCTTTTGCTAATTCGAGTTGAAAGGTGATATAAAAGCGGTCTACCATATCCACCTCCTCATTCGTCATAGTTAGCAGCTCCCCATCAATATCCTCACTATCCTCACTATCATCAATATCCTCAATATCCTCAATATCCTCACTATGATGAGTATGATGAGCACCACTATTATCAAAAATATCCTCACCATCACTATCATCATAAATATCCTCAAAAAATTGAGGCCTTTCATCCAGGAACTTGTTCGGAACTACTGTAATGAAAGGAAGATAGGAGTTTGTCGCTAGGTATTTGACCAAATAGGATCGTCCAGTTCCTATAGAACCTATCACTAAAATACCCCTAGAGGGGGATAGGCCTAAGCGGAGTGAAAAGGGTTTTCCATGAGATGGGAAATGAAAACTATTAGCCCCAAACGAGGTTTGTGAATAAGTGATTGTCTGATAATGCGCAAGGAATACTCGTCTTTCTGCTAAAGAGGGTCTATGAAACTCATAATTCATTAGATACTTTTTATGAATGTCAACTAAGTATCGTAAGTAAACCGATCCTGGTTGTTCAATCATTTGATAACTAGAACCATTCTTTGATAAATGATCACTATCAGTCAGACTCCATAGAATTTTATCAATCCTTTTTTCTTTCCTTAAGATGGAGAACTGAACCAAGAATTCTCTTTCGGCATCATCAATCGAATCAGTATTCGCGACCCAGGATTCGATCTTATCATCAATCCAACCACTGTTCACATTTTTTCTTTTTCTTAGTAATGAATAGATCTCTTTACTTGTACGACTTAGATGTCTCGTATTTCTCGAAAAAGTGATTCGATTGATGGGATTGGGTATGATACTTAGGAAATCGATGATATCAATGAGATTGATATTCCAATATTTCTTCTTAGAAGGTATTGATTTGACCCCATAAGCGGGACCACCACCCGATAGCATCTTGCCGCCAAAAGCCCGTATTTCTTCTAGAAAATATCCTAAAGCAGCTAGAAAGAGATTCTTTAACCAGAAAGAATTCAGTTCAGATGTAGGATACCTATCCAGAAGTTTTCGCAACTCAATCATGTATGATGGAATCATCAAAGATTTGATCTTTTCCAACTCTGTCTGTAACTCCCTAGAGGCTCGGGAAACAACGAGAAGATGTCTACGAACGATATATCCAGCAACAAGAAGAAGGAAAAGGATTGAATAGAGCAACTCCCGAACATTTGGTGATCCCGGAAATTCCCATATCAATGAAACGGGTGACTCATTATCTCGACGAAGCATTTCTTCGGACAGAAGAAGATTATGTAAACACTTACTCGAAATCTCGCTTATCAGATTCCTTTGTGGAAGAAGAATCTCCCGCAATTTGTTCTGAAGAATTGGCCATGATATATCTATATCTAATCTATCTATAATATCTTCAAAAAGGGATAACAATTTTTGACTGCTACTTAGTATCGCTATCCTCAATAGGTCTGAATTATATACTTTTTTGAAAGTATCTAAAAGAATGAAATTGAGATATTTGTACCCTGTCGAAGTAAAGAACCATGGCATATATGTTTGAAACATATTTGAGAGAGTTGAAAAAGCACTATAGGTTCTATACATCTGCCCTTCCTCAACGCATTTATTTAGATAAAGACTCCGTTTTTTCCTCTTTTCGGATGGTAATAAATATTTCTCAGAGTCAATCAAACCCATCTTTGAATTGAAATTGAGAAACTGATGCAAGTTCTTCCCTTCTGAATCAGATGGATTCATATCTGAAAGAGCTTGACAATAAATTCTTTCAAAATTGACTAATTGTCCCTCTCTTAGAGGTGTTCCAAAAATGTCTGCGATCGAGTAAAGAGCTCTACGAACGAATGGAGCGGATCGAATTGGAAAATGAAAAGATTTGTCCAAGTTATCCGGTTCGGCACCACTCGGCGGAAAATTCTTAGGTATGCATATCTTAGATACCTGTGACTCGATCGGTGAAATAGTATCTTTTTCCAAAAAAACATCTTTTTTTTTACCGACGTGCAAAGAAAATATTTTGTTGCGAATGAAAAAGATATTGAGGAATTGTCCATACGTAAGATCATAATTATTGATAGGGGTCCTTTCCACATAAAAAGGGAATCCTTTGTTACAATAGAACCAGAAGTGATGTGGATTATTCAAGAATCGAAGTCGATTTGCTTTATAAAAAGAGGATATCAATGAACTTCTATGAAATGGTTTCACGGGATTCAGCCAATTGTCTCGATCGTGGGATATCATTGAGAAATAGGAATCGGTCTTCTCAAAAGATTTCCTGCGATTTTTTCTAGTATGGAATGAGTCAATCATCCACTTCGGTATCTTATTGAACAAAAACGGTGATACTCTTCCTCCATTGATCAAGAATTTCGATTTTTGGGAAGTATCATGATCATCCAATAAGAAGGGTTTCAATTTATTCAAATGAACGATTTGAAGACCTATTGATTCTAACAACTGATTGAAGCGTTGATCAGTTGGACCCTTCAACTCATAGATGTGGATCTCGGACCTATGAATGGGGCTATTCCCGATACTCACAAAGAAAAAAGGAAGTGACCTAAACAAAAAGAAAAGAAGCGACTTGGACAAATTGGACAAATAGGACAAAAGGGGAAGTAACTTCGACAAAAGGAAACGAAGTGACTTAGAAGGATCTTTTTTGTCGAAAAATTCCGACCAATACCAATCAATTTTTTCGATAACCTCAGACCAATCAATTTTTTTTTTGATAACCTCCGACCAATCAATTTTTTCGATAACCTCAGACCAATCAATCAAATATTGATTAATACCTAATCGATCGAAGACTACTTGAAAACGGCTCTTCTGCTCAGAAACGAAATGTTCCAAATCCTCCTGGAAACTCTTGCTCCCATTGGACCATTTGTATCTATATGCATCAGGATCCCGATTCATGGATCTCTCGCTTCGAGAAATAAGAGGATCGAACCATTTCTTATGACTCTTTTTCAAATTCGATAAATGTTGGTTGATCGTAAATTTCCTTTGAGTTCTCTGATTCAGAGTATCATTTCCTATTTGATCCCTTTGAATTCCGTATTCGAAGTTGCAATCGGATCTATTCATTAAAAAGAATCGATTTGATACATTTCTTATGTACCCATGGATGCTATATTGGATTGGAATCAGATTTTGGATCAATCTATGTTGATTGAATGCCTTCAGTATGGTGTTGATAGCAAATACCACTCTTTTTGGTTTTGGATCTTCCAAAGCATTCCCGCAGGAGATCTGGACCCCTTTTTTTCTGATCCTTCGATAAAAAGATTCATTTTCTTCAGAAAACATAGGAGGTAGAACCAATAAAGATTTCTTTGTCGATTCATCCCTGGAGTTGAATACCTCGTTCAAGAATTTTTTTTGATCCAATCCGCAGGAATCAATAGAAAAGGCAAAACCCTTATGATACACCAGATCCGGCTCGGTTATTGATAGAGTGAATAGATCTGCCACTCCTTGAAATCTCTCTTCTGATTCAAAATCGTGGCGCCCCACGTATCCTCCCCTCTTCCGGTCATGGAATAGATGAAATAAATCAAAAAATGGATTTTGGTTCAAGAATGAAATCTTGTTGGAACTGCCCATATCCGGTTCATCCTTCGGAACCCTATCACATCCCGGATTTGATGCAATAGGATGAATTGTGACGGTATTTTGTAAATACGCAATTATCTTGAATATATCAATGATTTCTTTTTTTTCCGATCGCCGGGATGGGACAAAAGAAAGATCTTGTTGTTTCTTCAATAATTTCTGATCTCTGGTGGACCTCTTAGTAGGATTCGAACCCAGATGAAGTTCTGACCATCTGTCAGAGAAAAAAGAACGAATTGATCTTGTAGGATTCCCAAGAAATTCTTCGATTTCTTCCGGAAGCGGATGATTATTCATCTGCTTCTCACGTTCCGTGAATAGCCGGGACATTGAGGAATCTCCAGAAAGGCTTTTCGGGAATCGGTCTGATTCTATCTCTGCTCCTTCCGTTTGAAGAAAGGAAGGATCCCAAAGAATCGACCCTTCTTTTTGAATCTCTCTTTGATTGATCCATGTGTGATATTCCGAATCCTTATTACGAATGGAATCGAAATGATCTATGGATTGATCAAAAGATCCTTTCAATTGGCTAGAATCCCTTACTTGAACGAAATTAGATCTTGTGGAATCATATTGCATATTTGACGATACATTCCATACCTTGCTAAACAAGCGAAAAAACCGATCCTTGTTTATCAACCACACATTGTCTAAGCAAATCCAATTCTCTCTCGACACCTTCCTAAAGAAATCTGATTCGTGCGGATTCTTCTTCCAACTAACGAAGAGATCTTGGCGGAATTGCCACATATGAAATTGAATACAATTTTGCAGCAAAGAAATACCACACTTGTTTCTCGAGAAGAGATGGGAAAGATGCTCAATATCATTTGATTGAATAGTTGACCCAGCTCCTTGTTGTTTGAAGAAACCCTCCACTTCAATTGGTCTTTTTTCACGAAAAGAAGACATAAGATAACAAATCCAGTGTTTCACTAAGATTTCAAATAGCTGTCCCGAATTCAAGTTGATTATGTTTCGCTTATTTCTCGGAGAAAGACGATCAAACAATTCCCAATCATGGTCCTTGCGGATCCGATCATCCGTATAGGAAACAAAAGAAGACTCCAGATATTTGATATCTTTCTCTTTGAATGAGATCTCAATTACAGCCAGGGTTTCATTAGATATCTTACAAATAGAATCCCTCTTTTTTCCGACCCGGTTCCTCCACCACCGCGAACCCCAGTTAGATTCAGGCATGATACACTTTTTCGTTTTAGTTATTGGGAGAACCCAAGTACTCTCTTTCGGATCCATGAAACAACTCTCAGAGATCTTTTTCCCTTTTGGAAGATACAGGAGCGAAACAATCAACCTATTGATAGACCCAAAAGATTTTTCCAATGGAGCATTTCTGGGTCCAAAGGAATTCCTAGGCAGAAGCCCCATCAAATATAGATTTTTTCTTTCGACCATTTCTCGATTATGCATGCGATAGAGAAGGACCACTACTACAAGCAGTACTAGACCTTTGGTCGTCAATACTGCACCTTTGACTAGACCCTTGATCGTCAGTACTGCCCCTTTGATCGTGAAATACCGATTGCTTCTTGACCCCTGTGAATCGCGTGAGAGTAAACTCCTCCAAATTAGGGGGTCGAAGAGTTTCATAAAACGTTCTTGCTCGAAAAAAATAGAAACGATAGTTCTAACTGAATCGACTTGGGTCCACGAATCTAACAAATCGTGAGAGTTCTTGACCTCTCTTAACATCTCTCTCAATTCGAAGATCCAGGGTTGAAATGGATCTTGTTGTGAAATTTTATGCTTCATTTTGAGTGCCTCCCCATTATAAATATTGAATATAAAGTAAAAGAAAATAGGTTTCCATTTCTTTAGGTAATCTCCGATACGATAGTTCTTTCTTCTATGATATTTCTTTATGATATTTCTTTTACAATATTTCTTTCTTTATTCTATGATAATCCCCCTTATGCATCCATGGCTGAATGGTTAAAGCGCCCAACTCATAATTGGCAAATTTGCGGGTTCAATTCCTGCTGGATGCACGACAACGGGAATGTTCAATACGTCTATTGGAATTGGCTTTGTATCAATGGAATCTCATCATCCATACCAATTCGTTATGTGTTATGTATGGTATATTCATATCATAAGTATAGAAACAGTTAGAGGGAGAATTCTTATCGAAACTGGAACTCATAGGGAAGAAAATAGATTTATGGATAAAATTCAATATGCAGTATTTACAGAAAAAACTGTTCGGTTATTGAGGAAGAATCAATATACTTCTAATGTCGAATCAAAGTCAACTAGGACAGAAATAAAGCGTTGGGTCGAACTCTTTTTTGGTGTCAAGGTAATAGCTATGAATAGTCATCGAATCCCGGGAAAGAGTCGAAGAAGGAGACCCCTTAGAGGGCATAAAATGCATTACAAACGTATGATTATTACGCTTCAAGCGGGTTATTCTATTCCATCTATTAGCTTAGAAAGAAAAGAAATGAATTTCACTCAAAATACTTCATAACACGGCGATACATTTATATAAAACTTCTACCCCGAACACGCGAAATGCAACTGTTGGAATTCAAGTGAAATCCAATCCACGAAACAATTTGATCTCTGGACAGCGTCGTTGTGGTAAAGGTCGTAATGCCAGAGGAATCATTACCTCAAGGCATAGAGGGGGAGGTCATAAACGTCTATACCGTAAAATAGATTTTCAACGAAATAAAAAAGACATATCTGGTAGAATCGTAACCATAGAATACGACCCTAATCGAAATGCATACATTTGTCTCATACACTATGGGGATGGTGAGAAGAGATATATTTTACATCCCAGGGGGGCTCTAATTGGGGATACCATTCTTTCTGGTACAGAAGTTCCTATCTCAATGGGAAATGCCCTACCTTTGAGTGCGGTTTGAACTATTAATTTACGTAATTGGAAGTAACCAATTAGGTTTACGACGAAACCTAGAAATCGATCACCCACCCAAATTGAGTACCTCTACGGGATAGACCTCAACAGAAAACTGAAGAGTAACAACAGCAAGTGATTGAGTTCAGTAGTTCCTTATAGAAAATTATTGACTCTAGAGATATGGTAATATGGAGAAAACATAATTGTTTGAAGCACCGATAGAACCGGAAGCGCCCCTTGTTTCAAAGAGAGGAGGACGAGTTATTCACATTTCATTTGATGGTCAGAGGCGAATTGAAAGCCAAGCATTGAGAATTCGACCCCCGGGGGAAAAGTAGAGATGTCTCCTACGTTACCTGAAATATGTGAAAGTTTTGACGTAATTTGATAGAGTCATTCGGTCTGAGTGCTACATGAAAAACATAAGCCAGATGAAGGAACAGAGAGACCTAGGATGTAGAAGATCATAACATGAGTGATTCGATTCGGCAGATTTTTGGACTCCTTTATCTCAACTCCTATGGTACTTCATCATACGATTTATATAAGATAGGATCCATCTACCTAGATATCATCACATACATCCAGAAAGCCGTATGCTTTGGAAGAGGCTTGTACAGTTTGGGAAGGGATTTTGATTGATCAATAGGAAGAATCTACTTCAACCGATATGCCCTTAGGCACGGCCATACATAACATCGAAATCACACTTGGAAAGGGGGGACAATTAGCGCGAGCTGCGGGTGCTGTAGCGAAACTGATAGCAAAAGAGGGTAAATCAGCCACACTAAAATTACCATCTGGAGAGGTCCGTTTGATATCCAAAAACTGTTCAGCAACAGTCGGACAAGTGGGTAATGTTGGGGTGAACCAGAAAAAATTAGGTAGAGCCGGATCTAAGCGTTGGCTAGGCAAGCGTCCTGTAGTAAGAGGGGTCGTTATGAACCCCGTAGACCATCCCCACGGGGGTGGGGAAGGGAGGGCCCCGATTGGTAAAAAAAAACCCACAACCCCTTGGGGTTATCCTGCGCTTGGAAGAAGAAGTAGAAAAAGGAATAGATATAGTGATAGTTTGATTCTTCGTCGCCGTAGTAAATAGGAGAACATTGAAAATCAAAATTGAAAATCAAATAGGTCTCTTTGTCCTTACAAAATAAAATAAAGTCTTTACAAAAAAAAAGATAGGAGTAAGTAGCCGTGACACGTTCACTAAAAAAAAATCCTTTTGTAGCTAATCATTTATTGAGAAAAATTGAGAAGCTCAACATAAGGGCAGAAAAAGAAATAATCATAACTTGGTCCCGGGCATCTACCATTATACCCATAATGATCGGCCATACAATTGCTATTCATAATGGAAAAGAGCATTTGCCTATTTATATAACAGATAGTATGGTAGGTCACAAATTGGGAGAATTCGCACCTACTCTGACTTTCCGGGGGCATACGAGAAGTGATAAAAAATCTCGTCGTTAATGTTAATAAAGTGAATATAGGTGCTCATCCTTTATTGATGAGAGGTGAACCTTATGATAAAGATAGAACCAGAGGTAGAAGTATACGCCTTAGGTCAACATATACCTATGTCTGCTCACAAAGCGCGAAGAGTAATTGATCAGATTCGGGGGCGCCTCTATGACGAAACACTTATGATACTAGAACTCATGCCGTATCGAGCACGTTATCCGATTTTTCAATTAGTTTCTTCCGCTGCAGCAAATGCTGCTCACAATCGGGGTTTCAACAAAACGTCTTTAATTATTAGTCAAGCCGAAGTGAACGAGGGTACTATTGTGAAAAAGTTAAAACCTCGAGCTAAAGGACATAGTTATCCGATAAAAAGGCCTACCTGCCATATAACTATTGTATTGCAAGATATATCCAAAGAGAGAAAGTTTGCCATATGGTCAAAAAAAGGGGGATGGATATATAAAGAGCTGTTTATAGATATTCAAGAGAGGTATCACTATATGCTATACAATATGATAAATCAGGACAGAATGATATGGGCTAATAGCAAGCGCGAGGCCATATGGGACAAAAAATAAATCCACTAGGTTTCAGGCTTGGTACAAGCCAAAGCCATCATTCCCTTTGGTTTGAACAACCAAAATATTATTTTGAGGGACTCCAGGAAGATAAAAAAATACGGGATTATATTCAGAATTTTTTACAAGAAAATATGAGAATATCCGCCGGTGTCGAGGGAATTGGACGTATAGAGATTCAAAAAGGCATCGACCTGATCCAGGTCATTATATATATGGGATTCCCAAACTTATTAAAAGAGGAGAAATCTCAAGCAATTAAAGAATTACAGAGCAATGTACAAACAATATGTAACTCTCTCAATTCTCTAAACCGAAAAGTTAACATTGCAATAATAAGAATTAAAGAACCTTATGGACACCCTAAAATTCTTGCAGAATATCTAGCCGAACAATTAAAGAATAGAGTTCCTTTTCGAAAGGCCATACAAAAGGCTATTGAATTAACTGAAAAAACAGGGACAAAGGGAATTCAAATCCAAATCGCAGGACGTATTGAAGGAAACGAAATTGCACGTGTCGAATGGATTAGAAAAGGTAGGGTTCCCCTGCAAACCATTCGAGCGAAAATTGACTATTGTTCCTATACAGTTCGAACTATTTATGGAGCACTGGGCATCAAAATTTGGATATTTACAGACGAGCGGTAATGGCCCTTTGATTATCTTTACCTTCTATCCAATCTATCTGGAAATGAAAGAAAGAATGGAACACAAAAATAATGAAGGAGTTTGTTATTTTTTCGTTCAATAAAAAAAAAACAGAGAAATTAGAATTCTTCGAGTCTAATTTGAATTCTAAAGGGGTTTTGAATAAAAAATTGATTGAATTTTTGGTAGAATTGCTATGCTTAGTGTGTGACTCGTTGGTTTTTTTTGAGATTTAGGTTAGGATTAAAAGGGGGACTAGCCCGTAGTATCAACTAATAATTATAGAACTAATATAATAACCAACCCATTGCTTCCTATTATCTGGATCTAAGGAACCAGTCACTATATGATGAATCGATCATATCGTTGTAGCAACTGAAAAAAAAAAATATTTTTGACATAAGATACAAAAAGAAATCAATCAGATCAGAAAGTTGTAAAGCAAAAAGGGATACGGATAATATGGAAGGGTGAGAGAAAAAAAAAAAAAAAGAAAATATTAATGATATATAATTCCAATATGATGTATGGTCTATGAATCATCTCATAAAAAAAAAGGCAATGTAATAAAGCATAGATATAGATTCGTCCAGAATTAGTAATTAGATTAGATGCATGCATCTAATTCATAAGAAAAAAAAAGAGCCCCGAGTCAATAAAGACTGAGGAGATTGGCTCAGGAACAAATGAAATTAGAAGCTCTATTGCAAAGTTTGGACCTAGCCATTAATTGAGAAGCGGTGGGAACGACAGAACCTGTGACTCCAAAGGATTCTATTGAAAACGAATCCTAATGATTCATTGGGTGGGATGGCGGAACGAACCAAGAATCAATTCATTTATTCTGAGAGGTCATGGGATGACCCTACGAATAAAAGATATAATAGATTAAAAGAGTCAATATTCGCCCGCGAAAGATTATTGGAATTATTGCTAAGTTTTGGGCCGATTTCCTCAATCAATTTTCTTTTTTGCATTATACTTTAATAAAAAAACACAAAAAAAATATTTCATTTCAATAGAAATCAACTTCGAATTTTCTATACATAGACAAGCAGGGTATAACAATTTCTACGTGAGAGATTCGATCTCAAAAAATCCCCAGATTTCCTAATCATTAGCCCCGCAGAGCTTTGGTTCACATTTTGCTATTCCTAAGCTAGATTGACGAGCCAACTATTCAAGCCGTCTCTCTTCTTATGAGCTCGGCGAAAGCTAAATGATATGGACAGACTCTGGTATCAAGAATTTTTGGTCATTTTTTTTTTTTTCTCGTTTCATTCGCGAGGAGCTGGATGAGAAGAAACTCTCATGTCCGGTTCTGCAGTAGAGATGGCATTGAGAAAGAACCATCAACTATAACCCCAAAAGAACCAGATTCCGTAAACAACATAGAGGAAGAATGAAGGGAATAGCTTCTCGAGGCAATCGTATTTGTTTCGGTAGATACGCTCTTCAGGCACTTGAACCTGCTTGGATTACATCTAGACAAATAGAAGCGGGCCGAAAATCAATGACACGATATGCGCGTCGTGGTGGAAAAATATGGATACGTATATTTCCCGACAAACCTGTTACAGTAAGACCCACCGAAACACGCATGGGTTCGGGGAAAGGCTCTCCCGAATTTTGGGTATCTGTTGTTAAACCAGGTCAAATACTTTATGAAATGGGCGGAATATCAGAAATGGTAGCCAGAGAAGCGATTACAATAGCTGCGTCCAAAATGCCTATACAAACACAATTCATTATTGCGGGATCGGAATGTGTAACCAAAATAAAGGGACCTTCGTGATGAAAAAACAACTTAGGTTTTTTACTTTTTTTATGAACAAAAAATATTTCTTCCTTTTTTTTCATGCAAAGGGCAAAGAAAAAAAATGATTCAAACTCAAACCCATTTAAATGTAGCAGACAACAGCGGGGCTAGAGAATTAATGTGTATTCGAATCATAGGAGCTAGTAATCGACGATATGCTCATATCGGTGACGTTGTTGTTGCTGTAATCAAAGAAGCAGTTCCCCACACGTCTCTACAAAGATCAGAAGTGATCAGAGCTGTAATTGTCCGTACATGTAAAGAACTCAAACGTGACAACGGTATGATAATAAAATATGATGACAATGCGGCAGTTGTCATTGACAAAGAAGGAAATCCAAAAGGAACTCGAGTTTTTGGTGCGATCGCTCGGGAATTGAGACAGTTGAATTTTACGAAAATAGTTTCATTAGCTCCTGAAGTATTATAAATACCTACTATTACTACTAGATGAGACTATGATTTAGTAGGGTATCTGAAAAAGATTCAACGAAAATGACTTGACTTTGTAGAATTGATTAGTAGATTGTGTCTCACGCATATACCTTAAAAAAAAAAAAAAGAAAGTAGAACATGTTGATTAGATGAAAATTCGGAGGCACTAATAATTTGAGTCATGGGCAAGGATACTATTGCAGACCTAATAACGGCTATACGGAATGCTGACATGGATAAAAAGAGAACGGTTCGAGTTGCATCTACGAAAATTACCGAAACCATTGTGAAAATACTTCTACAAGAAGGCTTTATTGAAAATGTAAGAACACATCGAGAAAGTCATAAAAATTTCTTGGTTTCAACGCTGCGACATAGAAGAAATAGGAAAGGCCCATATAGAACTATTTTAAAACGTATTAGTCGACCCGGCCTACGAATCTATTCCCACTATCACAAAATTCCTAGGATTTTAGGAGGGATGGGGATTGTAATTCTTTCCACTTCTCGAGGTATAATGACAGACCGAGAGACTCGATTAGAAAGAATAGGGGGAGAAATTTTGTGTTATATATGGTAATCTTTCTGGTATCCGCGGATAAGGAACTCCCTAACTTAAAACTTCAGTTTTTTTTTTGAAAAAAGGGATAGGTATATAGAATGAAAGAAAAAAAAATCGACTTACCAAGGTTTAATCACTGAATCACTTGAAAATGGTATATTTCGAATTCATTGTAGATAATGAAGATCTGATCCTGGGTTATCTTTCAGGAAGGATACGAGGTACTTTTATACGAACACTACCGGGGGATAGGATCAAAATTAACATAAATAGTTATGATTGAACGAGGGGACACATAATTTATAGACTCAGGAATAAAGATTCAAGCGATTAGGC